GGAAATCGTTGTATTACTTATTATTTATTTTAAGACTTTAATTGAATTGATTGCAACGAAATCTTTCATAAGCGGATTTCGGGTTAGCAACTTATCTTCGATTTTTTTCTCGTTCCTTTCTTCTTCGGTTCGGATCGAAAATAGAGGAATTGCGTAAGTCCAAAGGAGGTTCATGGCCAAGGGTAAAGATGTCAGAGGGGTAGTTATTTTGCAATGTACCAATTGCGCCCAAAAGAATTTCAAGAAAGAATCGCGGGGCACTTCCAGATATATTACTCAAAAGAATCGACACAATACACCTAGTCGATTGGAATTGAGAAAATTCTGTCCTTATTGTTACAAGCATACGATTCATGGGGAGATAAAGAACTAGATTGAACGGAGGGAGCGGAACGCGTGTACCGCCCTTCTATTCCACGGAATAAGAATAAATTCTATTCTATAAATAAACAAATTAAGTCCTATTTCGGTCGGATCCGAAATGCACGAATAAAGAGGAGTTTAGAAATAAGGAATTAACCATGGATAAAACCAAGCGATTCTTTCATAAATCTCAACGGGGTTTTCATAAATCCCAACGGGGTTTTCATAAATCCCAACGGGGTTTTCATAAATCCCAACGGGGTTTTCATAAACCCCAGCGGGATTTTCGTAGGCGTTTGCCCCCAACTAGACCGGGGGATCTATTTGATTATAGAAACATGAGTTCAATTGGTCAATTTATTAGTGACCGGGGAAAAATATTATCTCGACGAGCGACTAAATTGACCTTGAAACAACAACGAGCAATGGCTCTTGCTATAAAACAAGCTCGTATTTTATCTTCATTACCTTTTCTTACTAATGAGAAACTACTTGCGAAATTCAAGTCGAAAATCAGAAAGAAATATGTCCGCAGAAGAGGAAAGAAATATGCCCCGAAGGGAGAAAAGCAATATGTTCCGAAGGGAGAAAATAAATTTGTCCCGAACCCGAAGGGAGACGGCTCTGGGAAAGAAAAGCAATATGTCCGCGGAAGAGGAAAGCAATATGTCCCGAAGGAAGAAAAGCAATATGTCCCGAAGGAAGAAAAGCAATATGTTCCGAAGGAAGAAAAGCAATATGTTCCGAAGGAAGAAAAGCAATATGTCCGCGGAAGAGGAAAGCAATATGTTCCGAAGGAAGAAAAGCAATATGTTCCGAAGGAAGAAAAGCAATATGTCCCGAAGGAAGAAAAGCAATATGTCCGCGGAAGAGGAAAGCAATATGTTCCGAAGGAAGAAAAGCAATATGTTCCGAAGGAAGAAAAGCAATATGTCCCGAAGGGAGAAAAAAAAAATGCTCCGAAGGAAGAAAAGCAATATGTCCCGAAGGGTGAAATTAAAGAAAATAACGAGGATCCATATGGTTCTAGGGGCGAAAAGAAATAGGCTTACTCCTCAACCGTATCAAAAGAATTTTCATTGGAGGTTAAAATCAGATTGATATTTTATTCGAAAGGATGAAGAGATTTAATTGTTGCGGTGTACATAGAATAAAAAAGAATGAGATGAAGAATCATTTTTCTTTTTTTTTTTTTTTTTGAATTTTTCTTTTTTTTTTTGAAACGTGTTCGTTCGTTCCTACTACTTCATTTCTGAATTTCATTTCTCGTCATATATATATTCATTTTTGCTCTACCTTCCCGGGGTCATTCTCCGGGAAACTCCGTTTAAATCATTCCGGCGAATTCGTTCCAATCTTCCTATTTGACGATCTCATTGGAAATCACGTAAAAACAATTCGTATTTGATATAGCCATTTGTGCAAGTATTTTACGATTAAGAAGCACCTGCCCCTTGTACAGATCGTGTATTAATCGCCTATAACTATGAGATGCGCCATTCTCGCGGGTTACTGCATTTATCCGAGTGATCCACAAACGTCGAAAATCTCTCTTTCTCCTGCCTCTATCCCGATGAGTAGAAATCAAAGCTCTCATTTTCTGTTGAGTAGTAGTTCGGGTAAGTCTTAAATGAGCCCCGCGAAAGGTTGATCCAAGTGAACGAGTTTTTTTTCGACGTCTGCGGGCTATATATCCCCGCGTAACTCTGGCCATTGAATCAAATGAAACTTTGACGAATAACTATTTGACGAATAACTAATTGATTTCATTTCTTTCAGTCATTCTTTTCTCCTCTCTTGTTTTACTAAAAACAAAACGGATTCTTCCGATGTATAAAATAAAAATTCCAATGGCTTTTGCTACGATGACCTTCCCAACCACGATTTTTTATTTCTTATGGGTGTTTATTTTACCTCAAAATAAGAAATTGTACCGATATTTGGTAGAAAATAAATAAGAAATAGGCATTAAACGGAAATGAATAAATAAATATTGGCTTCCATCGTTTCTATGGTTACTTCTTAAACGGTGAGGTCCTCTCTATACGCCGGAGCCTCTTCCTTCTTTTAATCAATGTTATTTGTAACTTGTACAGTTCACACTCTTTGGCTCTACCCACGAATTATCTAATAATAGGTCATTTCACAATGAGATCTATCCATACAGTGACGGCATTTAATTAAGAGGGTTGGCTAGGTAGCTGACCCTTTTAGTCCGTTCTTGCAAGAGTATGAGCATAATCTTTCTGCTTTTGAAATACCATTTTCCCCGCTTAATGGATAACCATTCGCTACCAATGGAGAGTTGCTTTTCATCTCAAATCGAGGTGATTGGATTTGCACCAATGGAAACCATAAATTCCATACACAATAGGGGTATATGATAGATCTTTCTTTTTCGATAGTGACTGAAGTTCTCATATTCTATCCAATTCATTGGTACTAGTTACTGCATTGATACTGGAAAAATCCCCTCGTTTGTTCTAGCTCGTGATCTGAACGAGTCGCACATACACCCTAGTACATGTTCCTCGGCGCTGAGGACATCCTCGAAGCGCTGGGGCTTTCGTGATATTTCTGATTGGCTGTCTTGTATTTCTAATAAGCTGTCTAATAGTTGGCATGTTGAATCCTATAAAGAATGGGCCGGTTTAGATCGATCCTAACCGGATGATTATGAATTAGGAAAGAAAAAGTATGAATAAAAAAGAAGAAGTTCCATTTCAGATTTATTTTACCGAGATGAGGAGATCAAATCATGATTCCTCGGATTTATGAATCTGAATATTGATCGAATTATGGTTACAATTATTAATCCAACCCTAATAATATAATAGGAATGATAATTCGAATTATCATTCCTATTATTCCACCGATCCTACCTATTATAGGGTAGGGCCTCTACCGTTAATATAGTACCCTATGACTATGAGAGTCACAAACTGAAACAAGAATTTCATAGTGTTTTCCTCCCTAGGAAATAAAAAAAATATAAGAGCTTTTATTACGTTATATACTTATATACGTAAATTCTTTATATCTGTCAACTCTTTTTTTTGTAACAAACGTTACGTTATAATTGTTTCTCTATTCTGTCGATTTCTTTACATTTCTTAGAAGAGAAAATTATGCTGAAAGTGCGCGCCGGAATAGACACTCTATCTCTATTCCTATAAGATCAACAATGCCATGATCTTGTGCTTCTTCTGCGGACATAAAAACATCCCTTTCCATGTCGAATATTACAGCCCATATAGGAGCGCCCGTTCTTTCTGCAAAAATTCTTATGATGTCGTTATACATTTCCAGAAATTCTACCATTTCCAGGATAATGTCGTAGCCAAAATCGTCGTCATCGTCGTCTTCGTCTTCTTCCTCCAAATAAGCACAGAGAGGCTGGTGTATCATAACCCTGATGATATAACATAATAAACGCTTCCTCTATCTCGACCTTCGCATCATCGGGCAAAGTGAAAGGAATAAAGAATAACAAAAAGAAAAAGATCGAATTGAACAACCGTACAGGCATCTTTTGTGCAGTGCATACGGCTTTACAATGGAATTTCTTTTTCCATCGAAGAAAGAGACAAATAAAACCCATCAGACCCAGCCAGACCGTTGAATGACATTTACCATCCTTCCTTTTCTTTTGTATTTGTAGGAGTTCAAAAAATACTATGATAGTTCCGTTGCTTTCTATGTTTATCTCGTCTGAGACTCAACAATCCCAAAGTTTCTTTCTGACCCAGGAAAAAATGATCTTTTTTTTTTTCATTTTCATATCCTTTCATAACATAAATATCGGGAAAAGACTTCTTTCTAATGTTGAAAAAAGGTAAGGTTTGTGACGCTGAAACGGACCCCCGATGCATAAGATTAAATAAGAAATACCTTTTGTCTGTTCCATACTACTATCTCAATTCATAACCTCGTGTTGAAAAAGTTTACTAATATCTAAATCGAAGTGCCATGCTATTATTACTTATTCTTTTTATTTATTTATTCAAATTCCATATAGCGAAGGCATAATTTTCTCCTTCTCGAAAATCAAAAATTCATTGGCGCCAAGCGTAAGGGAGTGCTACACGTTGGGTAATTTCTCCTCCGACCAGGATGAGAGCCCCTATTGAAGCAGCCATTCCCATGCCTATTGTATGCACAATAGGGTTCACCCATTGCATAGTGTCAAAAACAAGCACTCCTGGGATTATGAATCCGCCGGGAGAGTTTATAAACAAAAAAATATCCCAGGTTGGATCCGCTATGCCGAGAAATATCATGAGACCGGCAATCAGATTCGCGAGCTCATCATCAACCTCGTCTCCTAAAAAAAGTAATCTTTCCCAATAAAGTCGGTTGATTAGGACAAAATTGCATCCTTTAGGAACCGTACGCGCACCTTTGAATACATACGGTTCAAAAAATCCAAATTTTGAAAAAAAAAAGAATCAACGTGTCGATTCTAGCCCTTTTTCTTTTTTTGTAGCAGATTTTTTCCTAACTAAGGGGCCTTTTTCTTCTATTTTTCAAGAAACATGAGTTTTGGCTTACTTCCCCAGAATTCGTTGAGCTTATCGAACTAACCTCTCATTGATGTATTGTTTCATCGAGATCCAAATCACAATGTCATTTTCTTGTTCCTGAATAGGCCTCTTCTACTTTTTGATTTTTAGGTTTATGCTCTACTCCGGGTAAAGATCCGCCCGAATTCTATTTGCACATATAGGACAAAGAATCTTAGTACCACTTTTCCTTTTTTCTTTTCAATTCGTTTTATTTTATGCCTTCCGCCCAATATTTGATGTATTCATCGTATTACTCCATTGTCTGGCAGTATGAGATCGCTCGTGTGGCATTAAGGAAATCATTTATGATACGGGGGTAATCATACATAGATTACCCGTTTGGTTTTTTCGAAACGGAGCCTGTATACTTCATTTTATTGGTCCAGGCCAACCATAAATTCTTATAAAAGATACCCCCTAGCAAATTGACCTAATTGCACTTCACGCTACGAATTATTGATGATTCAATCAATCTTTCTTGGGCGAAACGGAGGATATCTCGATCGGGGGAGAGGACGGGGAAATCCCATATGACCTAATATGTCTGACAAGTCGCACTATAGGTCGAGCCAACTTGCTTCTTCGTCTCCAGGAAGACGAAAGGGTATTTTTGGAACACCAACGGGCATCAAATTAAAGAAAGAGAGATTAAGTACCAGAAATCGCTTTGATGTGGAAACGTAAAACGCGCTTATTGTCTTCATAATATTGTTACCTTTTATCGGATTTTAGCCATAGATTGTAAGGTTCACGGGGGAAGAGGGAATGAATAAAGAAAAATTCTGACGAACGGATCGTTTGAATGATGAACAAGTATCTATGCATTCACTCATAAAAAACGAGACCAACCCCCATTGCATTGCGTATGGATACTTATTGGGTATAGAATAGGTCTGCTTTTCTTTGTTCCTACGAACAGAATTGTTCAATTATTACCAACATAACAGAATAAATATTCACCCTTGCTTCGGGATAATCCACTAAAAGGGCGAGGTCCATAGCATAGTCTTTTCCAATGCAATAAAGCTACATAGTGTCTATTTTTCTTTAAAAAAGGGGGTATTTCCATGGGTTTGCCTTGGTATCGTGTTCATACCGTCGTATTGAACGATCCCGGTCGGTTGCTTTCTGTCCATATAATGCATACAGCTCTAGTTTCTGGTTGGGCCGGTTCGATGGCTCTATACGAATTAGCTGTTTTTGATCCCTCTGACCCCGTTCTTGATCCAATGTGGAGACAAGGCATGTTCGTTATCCCCTTCATGACTCGTTTAGGAATAAACAATTCATGGGGTGGTTGGAGTATTACAGGAGGAACGATAACGAATCCGGGTATTTGGAGTTACGAGGGTGTGGCCGGGGCACATATTGTGTTTTCCGGCTTGTGCTTCTTAGCAGCTATCTGGCATTGGGTGTATTGGGACCTAGAAATATTTTGTGATGAACGTACAGGAAAACCCTCTTTGGATTTGCCTAAGATCTTTGGAATTCATTTATTTCTCTCGGGGGTGGCTTGCTTTGGGTTTGGCGCTTTTCATGTAACAGGCTTGTATGGCCCTGGAATATGGGTGTCCGATCCTTATGGCCTAACCGGAAAAGTACAATTCGTAAATCCAGCGTGGGGCGCGGAAGGTTTTGATCCTTTTGTTCCGGGAGGAATAGCCTCTCATCATATTGCAGCGGGGACATTGGGCATATTAGCGGGCCTATTCCATCTTAGTGTCCGCCCTCCCCAACGTCTATACAAAGGATTACGTATGGGCAATATTGAAACTGTACTTTCCAGCAGTATCGCCGCTGTCTTTTTTGCAGCTTTCGTTGTTGCTGGAACTATGTGGTATGGTTCAGCAACTACCCCCATTGAATTATTTGGTCCCACTCGTTATCAGTGGGATCAGGGATACTTCCAGCAAGAAATATATCGAAGGGTTAGCGCCGGGCTAGCCGAAAATCTGAGTTTGTCGGAAGCTTGGTCTAAAATTCCCGAAAAATTAGCCTTTTATGATTACATTGGTAATAATCCGGCGAAAGGGGGATTATTCAGAGCGGGCTCAATGGACAACGGAGATGGAATAGCCGTTGGATGGTTAGGACACCCCATCTTTAGAGATAAAGAAGGACACGAGCTTTTTGTACGTCGTATGCCTACTTTTTTTGAAACATTTCCAGTAGTTTTGGTAGACGGAGATGGAATTGTAAGAGCCGATGTGCCTTTTAGAAGGGCAGAGTCGAAGTATAGTGTCGAACAGGTAGGTGTAACTGTTGAGTTCTATGGTGGCGAACTCAATGGAGTCAGTTATAGCGATGCTGCTACTGTGAAAAAATATGCTAGACGTGCTCAATTGGGTGAAATTTTTGAATTAGACCGTGCTACTTTGAAATCCGATGGTGTTTTTCGTAGCAGTCCAAGGGGTTGGTTCACTTTTGGACATGCGACGTTTGCTTTGCTCTTCTTTTTCGGACACATTTGGCATGGCGCTAGAACTTTGTTCAGAGATGTTTTTGCTGGTATTGATCCGGATTTGGATGCTCAAGTGGAATTTGGGGCATTCCAAAAACTTGGAGATCCAACTACAAGGAGACAAGTAATCTGATACAACATTGCTCCGCTATCTTTCTTTTGCCCTTATTGGATTTTATTTATTTGATATACAGTATTGGAGAAATCTTGATTTTCATCATTGCCCTTTTTTGACTCTTGCCTTTTCTTTCTTCGGAAAATGATCCCAAACGAAATGAATAGGTGCGGAAGCTATAATTGTAAACCGGGATCAAATCTATGGAAGCATTGGTTTATACATTCCTGTTAGTCTCGACTTTAGGAATCCTTTTTTTCGCTATTTTTTTTCGAGAACCGCCTAAGGTTCCAACTAAAAAGACGAAATGATTTTTCATTATCTCGATTGAAGTAATGAGCCCCCCCCCCCCCCCCAATATGGGAGGTTCATTGTTTTAACTAGTCCCCGTGTTCCTCGAATGGATCTCTTAGTTGTTGAGAGGGTTGCCCAAAAGCGGTATATAGGGCGTACCCGGTAAAGCTTACAAGTGAACCAGATATGAAGATGGCGACTAGGGTTGCTGTTTCCATTATTAGATAATTTCAATACCACGATGGATCTACGCTATGATACGATTATTTATTTAAAACGAAAAGTGTACAAAGTCAACAGACCTCAATCAATGCAATAGAATTTATGGCTACACAAACCGTTGAGGGTAGTTCTAGATCTGGTCCAAGACGAACTATTACAGGGGATTTATTGAAACCGTTGAATTCGGAATATGGTAAAGTGGCTCCTGGGTGGGGAACGACCCCCTTTATGGGGGTCGCAATGGCTCTATTTGCCATATTCCTATCTATTATTTTGGAAATTTATAATTCTTCGGTTTTACTGGATGGAATTTCCACGAGTTAGTTAGGTCCATAAGAACAATGAAGTCCTAGCTTTTGAATCAAAAAAGATTAGGACTAGGATTTCTAGATCATTCTGGCAGTTCGACCGTGGAATTCCGTCGTTTCGGTATTTCCGGAATATGAGTGTGTGACTTGTTATAATTGATCCTGTTGATAGTACAGAAAATAGGTCTGTCATCTCTATCGAGATGATTCTACGTCGGATATTCATACTAGTATCTGGAGCACGGAATACGTGGAATAGCTCAAGAAAGAAATATTTGAACTATGATTCATACCTATTATTCAGACCTCGCGACCGGACTCCAAAAAATTTTCAAACAAAGAGGTACTTCATAAATCGAACGGTTTTTCTTTTCTTCCCTTTCCTTCGGAATTCTTCTTATTTTGTCCAAAGGACAAATGTTTCTATGAATTTTTAGTCATTCTTTCCACCCACTTATTTAATGAATATTTCATAAGTGATGATCAAATGGTTCTTGCTCAGAGAACCCTTGGGTTTAGCTCGGAGGCTTTATTGAATCATCGTGGTTATAGTATGAATCTGAGGTTTCAATTGATTCATAGGGTCTCAACAAGAAAATTCCTATCAATAGTAAACAAAACATATATTATACTCATTACACACAAACAACAAATCAAAAAGAAAATAATAGGCGAGGAGAAGATTCAAGAGGCCTGTAATGATCAACATAAAGACAGACGAGCCAACTTGATATTTCGTTTGGCATTATCATCACAAAGAAGAGATTACGGATTTTGGTTTTTCGCTTCATATCTTCAGATTCAAATGAAGTGGCTAAGAAGAATCAAACTTTCTATTCCATATCCGTTGCAATCACTATTTGGGTGTTTCTGCTTGAGCCGTACGAGATCAAATTCTCATATACGGTTCTCAGGGGGGGAGTCTCTTTGGTTTACCTATCTCAATAAAGTATATGATTGGTTCGAGGAGCGTCTCGAGATTCAGGCGATTGCAGACGATATAACTAGTAAATATGTTCCTCCCCATGTCAACATATTTTATTGTCTAGGGGGGATTACACTTACTTGTTTTTTAGTACAAGTAGCTACCGGTTTTGCTATGACTTTTTACTATCGTCCGACCGTTACAGAGGCTTTCGCCTCTGTTCAATACATAATGACCGAAGCGAACTTTGGTTGGTTAATCCGATCAGTTCATCGATGGTCAGCAAGTATGATGGTCCTAATGATGATCCTACACGTATTTCGTGTGTATCTCACAGGTGGGTTTAAAAAACCTCGCGAATTGACTTGGGTTACGGGTGTCATTTTGGCTGTATTGACTGCATCTTTTGGTGTAACTGGTTATTCCTTACCTCGGGACCAAATTGGTTATTGGGCCGTAAAAATCGTGACAGGCGTGCCTGAAGCCATTCCTATAATAGGATTGACTTTGGTAGAGTTATTACGTGGAAGTGCTAGTGTGGGTCAATCCACTTTGACTCGTTTTTATAGTTTACACACTTTTGTATTACCTCTTCTTACTGCCGTATTTATGTTAATGCACTTTCCAATGATACGTAAGCAAGGTATTTCAGGTCCTTTATAGAGAAGACAGACCATAGATATTTGTAATCGATCATATATTATTTCGGGGAGGAGCAATCGTATTTCCTTGCTACAAATATGGATT